CTGTAGTGTTCGAGTGGATCCTGCTATTTCCTCTCGAACCATACTAAATATTATTATTTGATCAGATCATTGAATCATTTATTTCTCTTGTAATCCGTTTAATTCTTATTTTTACACACGTCTTTTTTTAGGAGGTCGACATCCATTATGTGGCATAGGTGTTACATCACGTACGAAACTTAATAGTATACCACTTCTACGAATGGCCCGTAATGCTGCGTCTCTTCCGAGACCAGGACCTTTTATCATAACTTCTGCTCGTTGCATACCCTGATCAACTACAGTACGAATAGCATTTGAGGCGGCGGCTTGAGCAGCATAGGGTGTCTTTCTTCTTGTGCCTTTGAATCCAGAAGTACCGGCGGAGGCCCAAGAAACCACCCGACCTCGTACATCTGTAACAGTTACAATAGTATTGTTGAAACTCGCTTGAACATGAATAACCCCTTTTGGTATTCTACGTCCATTCTTACGTGAACCAATACGTCCATTCCTACGCGAACCCATTTTTGGTATAGGTTTTGCCATATTTTTTCATCTCATAAATATAAATCAGAAATATACAGAAAGATACGGAAATATCCATTTCATGTTAAAACAGATCCTTTATTTTTACATGGCCCTTCTTTGAGAAATTTTATAAAAGAAAGATTATCCTTGTCTCTGTTTATGTCTCGGATTGGAACAAATCACTCTAATTCGTCCGCGCCTACGGATCAGTCGACATTTTTCACAAATTTTACGAACGGAAGCTCTTATTTTCATATTTCTCACTCCTTACCTCAATTTGGAATCTATTCCTTGGAAGAAAATAAGTCTCTTGTATTTCATTTTTTAGCTTCGAGTTGTATCTCTCACCAAAGGAATGTTTTCAAAAATCATCTAATCGCTCGAATCTTTGTTGCGGAGTCTATAAATTATACGTCCTCTAGTTGAATCATACCGACTTATTTTGATTTTGACTCTATCTCCCGGCAGTATCCGTATCAAACTGCGTTGGATCCTCCCTGAAATATAACCTAGAATTAGATCTTCATTATCTAAATGGACCCGGAACATACCGTTGGGAAGTGATTCAGTAATTAAACCTTCATGAATCCATTTTTGTTCTTTCATCCAGGTAACCCCTTGAAATATCATCAACTAATGGAGGAAGAGTTATATAACTTACTTTCCTCTCTATTTCACAAATTGGAAGTTAGAGATCAAATTAGGATACCGGAGGAAGATTACCATATATAGCACAAAATTTCTCCTCCAATTTTTTCTAGTCTAGCTTCTCGATCTGTCATTATGCCTCGAGAAGTGGAAAGAATTACAATTCCCATTCCGCCTAAAATCTTGGGAATTTTTTGATAGTTGGAATAGATTCGTAGACCAGGTCGACTGATACGTTTTAAAATAGTTCTATATATTCCTTTCCTAGTCCTTCTATGGCGTAAGGTTGAAACCAAGAAATCTTTGTTACTTTCCTGATGTTTCCGAACGTTTTCAATAAAACCTTCTCGTAGGAGTATTTTAACAATGTTTTCGGTGATATTAGTGGATGCTATTCGAACCGTTCCATTTTTACTCATGTCAGCATTTCTTATAGAAGTTATTATATCAGCAATAGCGTCTCTGCCCATGACGAATTCTAATTATTGGTGCTTCTTAATTTTGATATAATCAACATGTTTTTTTATTTTGAATTATTCAATTTCAATTATTAATTATTAAAAGTATATGCGTGAAACACAATCTACTAATTTAATCCATTTCAGATATCCTACTATAACTATATCATAGTTTCATCTACTAGTATTTATAATACTTCAGGAGCTAATGAAACTATTTTAGTAAAATTCAACTGTCTCAATTCCCGAGCAATCGCGCCAAAAACTCGAGTTCCTTTTGGATTTCCTTCTTGATCAATGACAACCGCAGCATTGTCATCATATCGTATTATCATACCGTTGTCACGTTTGAGTTCTTTACACGTACGTACAATTACAGCTCTAATTACTTCTGATCTTTCTAGAGGCATATTGGGCACTGCTTCTTTGATTACAGCAACAATAACGTCACCAATATGAGCATATCGATGATTACCAGCTCCTATGATTCGAATACACATCAATTCTCGAGCTCCGCTGTTATCTGCTACATTCAAAAGGGTCTGAGGTTGAATCATATCATTTTTATTTGAATCTGTTATTTCAATGCAAAGAATGAGGAAAAAAGAAATAGTGTTTGTCTAGAAATAAATAAACCCGCGGTTGTTTTTTCATCCTCAATACCCCTTTTGTTTATCTTTAGTTCTATATCCCTATCCTGAAATAATAAATTGAGTTCGTATAGGCATTTTGCACGCAGCTATCTCAATAGCTGCTCTGGCTACAGTTTCTGATACTCCACCCATTTCATAAAGTATTCGGCCTGGTTTAACAACGGATACCCAATATTCGGGAGATCCTTTCCCCGAACCCATACGTGTTTCCGTAGGTCTTATTGTAACAGGTTTGTCTGGAAATATACGTACCCATATTTTTCCACCACGACGCGCATATCGTGTCATTGCTCTTCGCCCTGCTTCTATTTGTCTAGCTGTGATCCAAGCGGGTTCAAGTGCCTGAAGAGCGTATCTGCCGAAACAAATATGATTGCCCCGACAAGATATTCCCTTCATTCTTCCTCTATGGTGCTTACGAAATCTAGTTCTTTTAGGGTTATAGTTGATGGTTTTTTCTTAATCCCACCTCTACTACAGAACCGGACATGAGAGTTTCCTCTCATCCAGCTCCTCGCGAATGAAAAGATTCGATACGGATACACATCTATTTAATAATTAGTACACTAAACTAAGTAATGGGATTTATTGATATTTCATTTATTACATAGGAAGCTCCATATATGGCTAGATGTGTATATTTATAGATAAAGATAATGCTTATTTTTTATAACGAATCCCTATTTTTTTTTTTCATTTTACTCTTATCGAGTCAAGACAATATTGTATTGTAATACAATAAATAAATAAGGGTTTCGCGGGCGGATATTGACTCTTTCCTGCTTCATTCATAGGATCAATCCATGACCTCTCAGAGTAAATCAATTTGTTCTTGGTTCGTTCCGCCATCCCGCCCGATGAATCATTAGGATTCATTTTTATTTTATATTTTATTTATATTTTAATAGTTGAATCTTATATAGTCACAGGTTTCGTCGTTCCTATAGCTTCTCCATTAATGGTTAGGCCTGAACTCTGCAACGGAGCTCCCAACAAAATTTGTTCCCGAGTCAATCTCCTCAGTTTCTATTAACCCAGGGCTCTTTATTATTTATATTATACTTTATTATTTGTATTATTATATATATTAATATATCAATATATATCAATATTAATGCTTTATCACACTGCCTTTTATGAGGTGATTCATAGACCATACATATTGGAATCATCTATCATTGATATTTTTGTTCTCTCTTTCTATCACCTTTCCATTTATCCGCATCCCTTTATTTTTTTTTTTTTTCTTCAAAACCCATAATCAGATTTGTTTTTTATGAAAATTTCAGTTGTTACAACTATATGATTGATTCAGTCATTCAGTCATATAGTGACTGTTTCTTGGGATCTCGACAATACGAAGCAATAAGTTGGTTATTAGTTTTTCGTTTATTTTATTATTTTATTTTATATAGTTATTAAGTTTATAGTGGGGGTCAGTCTTTTTTTTTTTTAAGCCCAGCTTTAAACTCTAAAGAAAAAACTAACGAGTCACACACTAAGCATAGCAATTATATCAAAAGTAAGATTAATCTATTTTTTATTCAACCTTATAGAATTAGAATTGTTTATTTTTGTTTGATTTAACGGAAAAAGGAAAAAAAACAGAAATAGTTTCGAATTTTTTGTTCTATCACTGGACAGAATGGCAAGATAAAAAAAGGTCTATTATTCCTCGTTCACAAATATCCAAATTTTTAGGCCTAATACTCCATGGATAGTTCGAATTGTATAGGAACAATGATCAATTTTAGCACGAATTGTTTGTAGAGGAACCCTACCTTCTCTGATCCATTCGACACGTGCAATTTCTTTTCCGTCGATACGCCCTGCAATTTGTATTTGAATTCCCTTTGTATCTGTTTGTTCAGTTAATTCAATAGCTCTTTTCATTGCCTTTCGAAAGGAAACTCTATTTCTTAATTGTGAAGCCATATATTCTGCAAGAATATTAGGGTGTCCATAAGGTTTTTCAATTCTTGTGATAGCAATATTGAGTCTTCGGTTCACAGAATGAAACTCTTTTTGTACATTCATCTGTAATTCTTCGATCCCTCGCGTTCGGCCCTGTATTAATAAATTTGGAAACCCAATATAGATTATAACCTGGATCAAATCGATTCTTTTTTGAATTTCTATTCGTGCAATTCCAATTCCTTCGAAACCTGGGGATATTCTCTTATTTTTTTGTACATAGTTCTTGATACAATTCCGTATTTTATCATCTTCTTGTAGACCTACAGAAAAATTTTTTGGTTGTGCGAACCAAAAGGAATGATGATTTTGGGTTGTACCGAGTCTGAAACCAAGTGGATTTATTTTTTGTCCCATATTTTTTTATTATATTATCTTTTCATCCATTTTTTTTCTAAAGATTCATCTAAATTTTAGATTTATCTTTTAATACAATTGTTATATGACAAGTGGGTCTTTTTATCGGATAACTACGTCCTCTAGCCCTGGGTCTTAACTTTTTCACAAAGGGGCCCCCATTGACTTCGGCTTTACTAATGAATGAATCAGCTTCGTTCAAACCCATATTATGATTAGCATTTGCTGCTGCAGAATAAACCAATTTTAAAATGGGATAAGATGCTCGATAAGGCATGAGTTCCAGTATCATAAGTGTTTCCTCATAAGAACGCCCGCGAATCTGATCAATTACTCTTCGCGCTTTGAAAACAGACATAGATATATGTTTAGCTAAAACTTTTACTTCTCTACCCGAATT